TTTCACTCCTATTTTTTTTCTTATTTGCACATCTTTTTTTTTTATGAACAAAAGATGTGCACGAATTCCGGAAATTGCTTATTCAATTCAATGATGCATTCCATTAATTTACAATTTAATTGTAAAATTTATCTTATTATGATTTATAGTAATTCTAGATTCATTTTATTCTATATTAATTCAATTATCTTATTTTTTAAAATAAGATAGAGTACTTTATATAATAATAATTTATTATATTATAAAATAGAATGAAAATATTCGAATTTGAAATGAATCAATTCAAAAATATTTGTCTATTATGAATTTCGAAATATAGTAATCAAAAAATAATAAATCTATAAAATTACGATATCATTTTAATAAAAAAAATAGAAGATAAAATATATAAGATAAGCGGGTAGCGGGAATCGAACCCGCATCGTTAGCTTGGAAGGCTAGGGGTTATAGTCGACGTTGATTCATCATTTTGAACGTCTCTAATTCAAAACCGAACGTGAAACTTTGATTTCATTCGGCTCCTTTATGGAAGATGGAAAAAAAAGATGTAAACGAAAAAAAAAAAAAATTCTACCCATAACATCTATGTCAGCCTTTCTGTCTGAATGCATTCAAAAGGACCTGCTTTATAGATGATCCCTATAGAAGAAAAGAGGATTCTAACAATCTTTTCTAGTTACTTCGTTCCCTATTTCTATTTGAAATAATCCTTAGGAAAAGTCTTTTTTGTTTCCAACGAGCTAAAACAATATAATCTGTCGATGTCTCTAGTAAACCAAAGACATTGTTTAATAGCTATTTTGTTTTGCTTCAATCTCCCTTCTATAAATCTCAAATTGAAGATTTAGTTACGATTAGAAATAGACCGTTCTTTCTACCTTTATCCATGGATTCCTTACTCGTTCAATTGGAAGTATGGATCCAATTCAAAAAGAAATTATGTTTCGTAATTTCATGATCCAATTTTTTCAATTTATAACGGACTCTTGGATACAAATCACGAGAATTTCTATTTTTCCTCGAATTTTTCATCGATAGGAAAAGGATTGAATCCTTTTAAGAAATAAAGTTTTTGATCGAAATATAAATCAAACGAAAGACCCTTTAACTATTAAAGGGTTAATAGAACGAATCACCCTTTTACCACTAAACTATACCCGCTACAATGCTATTATTGCATATAAATCGACCTTTTGTCGAACACAAAAATAGGTCCTAGTAATAAAAAAATAGGATCAGAAAAAAAATCATGAAAATGAGAGCGTTGACATATTTTTATCAGGAAGACTAATGAGATTAGTAAACGAGGACTCATTTAACTAATTAAATGATAAGTTTTTTTTATTCCAGTAAAAAAAAGTAAATAAAAAAAGAAAGAATAATAAGAAATGGCACTTTGATTCTATATCATTTGATTCTGTATCATAGGAATCGAAATAATCCTTCTTATGATATGATTGTTGTTTCGATTTTTGTTATTTTATTTCAAAAGAATTTTTAGTTTTCAAATAAAATAAATCATTTTTTCTACGATTCATTGGAACAAAAAAAAAAAGCCCGGCTAGGTACTGACCAGGCCAGGCCGTGGAAATAAAAAGGGACTTTTCGGACGAAATAAACAAGGTACTTTTATTGATTTTATTTATTATTTAATATATATATATTTTCATTTTCTTTTTTATTTTCTTAATTTATTCAAAATTTTTTTTATTAACATTTAATAGATTGGTATTTATATATTCAAATATTGGATTGTAGATATCTCTTTTGAGCCCTTACTTTATTTAAAATCTAAATAAATGGAAATGGAATTTCTGATAAAAGTTTTTAGATATATATTATCTATATATAGCTTTATATAGCTATCTATATAATAAATAATAAAGATATAATAAAATAATAAAGAGAGATAAAGAAGGGCTTTTTTCAAGCCTTACTTAATGTATCATAGTAATTATTCTTTTTCATTTTTCAATTGGGGGAGAGATGGCTGAGTGGATTAAAGCGTCGGATTGCTAATCCGTTGTACGCGTTTTTCGTACCGAGGGTTCGAATCCCTCTCTTTCCGTTTCTGTCGATGACTTGGTATTTTAACTATATATATATATATAGTTAAAGAAAGATGTGGAATAGATAAAAATTTTCAAATCAAGCAAGGAAAACAAAAATCTTATTTTTTATTCTTCACGTCCAGGATTACGTCCCGGGTCATTAGATAGGAATCCGAAAATGAAGAGAGAAACAAAGAATATCACTACTGTATAAACAAATAGTTTTAGAGTAAGCATTACACAATCTCCAATAGCATTTTTTTTTTTTCAAAAAAAAAAAGAGAATAGATTCTCTATTTTTATACTGCATACCCTATTTTTTGACACCAAGAAATGAAGTGATTTCTAGAAAAAAAAAATTTCAGAAAATCAGAGTTGAGTTGTTTATTAATGAATATTTTCTTTTATACCAACAATTATATATTGTGGGGGACTCTAATAGGGTCGTTCAATGGAAAAAAAGTTATAACAAGAAAATGAGAGTGATCTAGATTTAGCACAGCTATACAAGAATTTCAATATTGAACTTAACGGTTCAGACTGTATGTAAGACTTATCTGATCTTATATTAGAAATTGTTAGAATTTTTTTTCGAGTAAATCATGAATTTTTCTAGGACAGTATGAAAAATCTCATCGAAAACTTACAGCAGCTTGCCACACAAAAGCTAATAAAAAAAAGAACACAGGTATTACTGGCATAATATCTACTATTGGATTCAAAAAAGCGTAGGCCTCGGGTAATTTGGCTAAGAAAAAGCTACTTGAATAAAGGACAGAATTAAGACAGATACAGATTAAACTTAAAATATTAAGCATAACAAACATTTTGTTCTTGAAGATAATTTTTTTTTGAGTTGATTGAGTTATTAATATCTTATTATTGATATAAGGGATAAGGTAAAAATTAATAACATAAGGTAGGTCAAAAAACCTTTCTTTTCTTTAATTTGAACTCATCCAATCAAAAATCCTTCCATTCTCAAATCAAAATAGATATAGAAGAAATCCTACTTTCATACAATATCTTAATTGAATTATATCTAATGATCAATAAATTCAGTTTCATTCGATATCTACACGTATCAAAATCCTAGCAACAATCTAATGGATTCTATCAATATTTGGACTGGAATTGACGAACAACCAATAACAATATTAGTGTTTATTAGTCTTGAATAGAAATGGGGCGTGGCCAAGTGGTAAGGCAACGGGTTTTGGTCCCGCTATTCGGAGGTTCGAATCCTTCCGTCCCAGAGTATGCGTATTATATATATCATAGTATTATGATATTATATATCATAATATTCCATAATATTATATATGATATAATCATATCAAAATTATCATATCAAAAAAAGATTGCCTTTTTTGAACAACCTTCTGTTTAAGAGTCTAATATTAGATAGAATGTGATTCTTCTTTCTTATCATTATTTTTATTATTTTTGATTCGTCTCTAAATCATATTTTTTTCACAAATTTAATCGAGTTTAAATACCATAAGACGTAGATGGAATTGAATCCATTTTTGATCTAGGTAAAAGATGGGAACATAGATAAAAAAAAAGACTTTTTTAATGAAAAAAAAAAGTAGGACGGGCTTTTCATCGTATGTCCATATCTTTCATATTCATATTTGAAATTCGTTATTCATAAAAAAACCTTACGTCTCATATATTTTCCATGATGTCATTTTAATTCAAAATCGAAATGTGAAAGCCTCTCTTATTCTCTATCCCTTAAATGGTGTGTGCAACTTGATTATTTGATTTCTGTGGATTTATGTGGAATTATAAATACGAAGGGCTTGCGTTTTTGGTACTAATTGAATTGAATCAGTGGGATTAAGTCTTTTAAGACCGGTTTAGGCTAAAATAATTTAGAGTCAAAAAAAATTGGATTTGTTTTTGATCTATCTATTTGTTTTAAATCATTGATGGGTTAATTCGAATAGGTTTTTTTTATGATAATAAAAGATAAGAAAATGTCCCTTCCCTTATTGGAAAACTTTAGTCAAATAATAATATCGAGGTAGAAAACTTTCAATCAATTATTTTGAATGATTTCCTATGAATCCTTGGTACTTGAAGAAGTGTTAAACTGGCGAATCCATCCTATCAAGAAACTTGAAAATGCGGATTCAAAAAGAACGTATTTCTTATTTATTCGTAATTTTTTCTAAATTTATAGAAATAAAACAAAAAAAAAGAATAATATATATATTCCATTTCATATTAAATAAATATTGCATTCATACAAAAAATTGTATTCATCCAATATACTAAAAGAAAATCCAATATCTAAAAGAAAATGTGGGTTTCAAAAAAAAAATGGAATTCTTGCTGATACTTTTTAAGAAACTACCCATTCATAACAGTATAGATAACTATGTACCAACTAAACCAATGACTATTCATGATTCCATAATTGAATCAATTACATACCAGTTCCAAGAAACTAGAGGTTATGGTAAAACTTCGTTTAAAACGATGTGGTAGAAAGCAACGTGCGACTTGAAGGACATGATCAACTGTGGATTCTTATCTTACATCCACCATTTTCTTTTATATATAGGAATGAAGATGCTCTTGGCTCGACATCGTTTGTTCTGTTCCACTATAACCCTCATTTCATTTTTGGGAAGTTTTAATGTAAATATTACATGATGGAGCTCGAGTAGAAAGTATTAATTCATTTATCAGGGGCGGAGATCTAGGGTTAGTGTCAATCAATAAGTTGAAACAACTTCGTAAGTATATTTTCGATATAGAAATCGAAAGGATCCAATTCAAGCAAGTTTCAAATTCAAACATCAAATTTGTTGGAATTAGGAAAACTCTTTTGATCAAAAGTGTATCACGCGAGAATCAATCATTCATATGGTTCTTTGATAAAAAGAAATCACAAAAAATGGTATGTTGCTGCCATTTTGAAAGGATTAAAGATCACCGAAGTAATGTCTAAACCCAATGATTCAAAGCAAAGATAAAGGATCCCGGAACAAGGAAATACCTTTTTTAATTGTTTTAATAACTAAACTTGTTAATTGTCTCAATAACTAAACTAGATCAGAATGAAGAATAGAATAGATTCTAAAGGAGACAGGCAAAAAGGGGGTTATAGACGGCTCAATAAATGAAATGCTTAAAGGTTTTCCTTTGAGTGAGAGTTACCCAACTTGAGTTATGAGGATACAAATAAGAATTTTTTTTTAATTTCTTTTTTGGAAAAGAATAAAAAAAAAATGAAATCATAGTCTAATTGATTTGATAATCTATGGATCTATTTTACATTAATTAGAATTCTATACATATACATAACTTCAAATTTTCTCGAGCCGTACGAGGAGAAAACTTCTTATACGGTTCTGGGGGGGGTATTGTTAATCTACATCTATCCCAATGAGCCGTTTATCGAATCGTTGCAATTGATGTTCGATCCCGAAGAGAGGGAAGAGATCTTCGTAAAGTGGGTTTTTATGATCCGATAAAGAATCAAACCTATTTAAATGTTCCTGCAATTCTATATTTTCTTGAAAAAGGTGCTCAACCTACAGGAACTGTTCATGATATTTCAAAGAGGGCTGCGGTTTTTACGGAATTTGACCTGAATCAATAACCGAAAAATTCAATTAATGAAATAAAAAAAAAAAAGAGGGTGTGGATGACTTGTCTATAGCTTTGGATAACCTTTTCTCTATTATTTCCCCCCTCTCTTGTTCTACTACACTTATTTATTAAAGATCAATCAAGTGAATAAATGAAATAATTGGTTTTATACTAGAAATAGAAAATTTGGACATTACCATCAATGGGTTGGTTTTTGTTGGAAATCTATGAACAAATAAAAAAACACAAGGGATTACGCTTGTTTATTCTACTTATATTTATTTATTGATTGAATAAACCCGAGATTTTTTTCTACTTGACTTCTTCCTTACCTTAATTTATTCTTTCGCCTACACTTTTTTTTTTCTATTTATGTTCATTATCTCTATCGTGCCAATCCAACACAACTCCGTAGTTTTTTCTTTTTTTATTTATTTTCTCTTTTTTTTATTATTATATATTTTATATATATTATATATATATATATTTTCCTATTTCTATTTATTTCAATTAATAGAAATATAGAATTTATAGATGAAATATTAATAAATAGATATTTCAATTGACTAATTAAATTGAATAATGAAATATAAATAAAAAAAGAAAGATATTCAATTGAAATTGTTATTTCTATTTTTTTTTTTTTATTCTTTTGTGTTCTCCATTGTATTCGTTTTTCACTATTCACATTCATATTGACAACAGTGGATCAAACAAATATAATCCGATTGTGGATAAATAGATCTAGTTATCTCCGCTTCATAGACTTGGTTTTTTTTTATTTGACTTCATTCAATTCACATGATGGGCTCATTGGATTTTCTGTGATACAAGAAGTTACTTTTGTGTGATATAAAAATTTTGATTCAAAAAAAAAATAGATAATCTAAGAAGGGATAACATAAGATAAGATACAAGAGACGGTATATCCATTTTTTTTTTATTTGATTCCATTTGATATTTTATTTGATTACGTCGTGCAATTCCATTTCGTTTTTGATTCTGATTGTATCTGCACATATTAATTCTTTTTTTTATTCGGGTTGCTAACTCAATGGTAGAGTACTCGGCTTTTAAGTGCGGCTAGCATCTTTTACACATTTGTATGAAGTAACAGATTCGTCCATACTATTGGTAGAGTTTGTAAGACCACGACTGATCCTGAAAGGAATGAATGGAAAAAACAGCATGTCGTATCAATGGGGAATTCGGGGAATATTTTTACCTGATGGGTTCAAAAGCTTGTTTGAATT